AAAAATACCGCGCACTATGATGTTGAGCGAAAATTCACCGGTGAATTTATCGCGAAGTTTAGCTCACCACAAAATTGTGAGGTAAATTTAAATCAAAAGTCTTTCTCGGAGCTTTCTTGGTTTAGGGGTTTAACAAGAAACAATAGCAATGTCAGGACTAAGGGGGGTAGGGGGGTTTAACGCGCGGAACCCAGGGGGAGCCGAGAACGGTAAACTGCTAGAGCGACAAGGTCTTTATGCACTTGATATCACTTATGTTGTTATATCGAGTAATACTCTCTAACGATCCATACATAACGCTCGGGCAAGGAATAGTTCAACCTACACTACTTAACATTAGGATGCGCTTGGATATGCAAAGTGAAAGGAAGAAAAAAAAAAGACAACCCTATGCATATAAAAGAGCGCCCGGCTTGGTGGGTAACGAGTCGTTAGGACTCCACCATCGTGATGTAAGGATAATTCATTGAAGGGAGGGTTAAGCCGGTGTATGGCCCTGAAATAGGAACCAGATGCCAGTAATAGATCATTAAATAGCTACCCCCACGAATGGTTGTCCCTGACCCTATCATTCATGATATGCGCTTCATGCGACTGGTTGGTGGTTTCTTACTGCTCATTAAGGCACTATTACCATAGTGACGCTTAAAGCAAGGAAACTGTTTAGAAGAAGTTATGTGGGAAAATCAATTTGGTTCGGTCTCATTCATGACAGATGGTGATTAATTTTTGTTAGCCCATGTACTTCTTAATGTGTATATTCCTTGATTGGTTACATTAAATATATGGTGATTATACATATTATGGTTAAAGGCATATATGTAATATCATGCATAATATGCACCTGACATAAAATCCATAACAGGACATAACCTCCGCGCGCCGGCGCGTGGAAACGCGTGGAAGGAGGAGGGGGGGAGCCTAGGCATAGCCTAGGCGGAGGCCGTGGTGCCCGGAGGCCGTGGTGCCCGGAGGCCGTGGTGCCCGGAGGCCGTGGTGCCCGGAGGCCGTGGTGCCCGGAGGCCGTGGTGCCCGGAGGCCGTGGTGCCCGGAGGCCGTGGTGCCCGGAGGCCGTGGGCAGCAGGGGGTAGTTTAACCGAGAATCTTAGCTTTGGGAGTTAAGGGTGGGAGTTTGATTCTCTCTCCTCTGAGCAAAAGGGAGGATTTTAACCTCCAACTTCCGGCTTACAAGACCGGCGCTCTGGCGTTGAGCTTCTGATGCAGGCTCATTTGAGGGACTTGTTTTCAGCTCATCCTGCGAGTGGAGAAAGGACTAAGAAGATGGAGAAGTAAATTACCGAAGCTACTTGACCAATTTCGATGAACGGATGTTCTACGGGCATACCGCCAATTCAGGTAAGGATAATAACATCTGCTACCAGGGCCCAGAAGAGGAACTGCGTGAAAGGTCGGAAGGTAAGTCCTCGCTGCTTAGAGGTGTGGAGAAGCGGGACTAACATAAGAACTAGGATGGAGAATAGGAGAGCCAGAACACCTCCTAGTTTATTGGGGATGGAGCGAAGAATTGCATAAGCAAACAAAAAGTATCATTCAGGCTTAATGTGGGGTGGGGTAACGAGGGGGTTGGCTGCCGTGAAATTGTCGGGGTCACCTAGGAGGTTGGGTGCGAATAAGGCTAGGGAAACAAGGGCGAGGAATAGTACCATAAAGCCGACTAGGTCCTTGACGATAAAATAGGAGTGGAATGGGATTTTGTCGGCGTCTGAGTTGAGGCCGGCGGGGTTGTTAGACCCCGTTTCGTGGAGGAACAGGAGGTGAAGAACAGTTGCGGCAGCGATGATAAACGGAAGGATAAAATGGAAGGCGAAGAACCGGGTTAGGGTGGCGCTATCTACTGAAAACCCACCCCATAACCAAAGGACGAGGTCCAGGCCCATATAAGGGACAGCTGAGAGAAGGTTAGTAATTACTGTTGCCCCCCAAAACGACATCTGTCCTCAGGGAAGAACATAGCCGACAAAGGCAGTCATTATAACCAAAAGGAGAAGGACTACGCCGATGTTTCAGGTTTCCTTATAAAGGAAGGAGCCGTAGTAAAGACCTCGGCCAATATGAAGATAAATACAAATAAAGAAGAAAGATGCTCCGTTAGCGTGCATGTTCCGGATTAGTCACCCGTAATTAACGTCCCGGCATAAGTGTACTACAGAAGAAAATGCTGTAGCAGTCTCGGCAGTGTAGTGCATGGCTAGGAATAGGCCTGTGAGGATTTGAATAATAAGACATAGTCCAAGGAGGGAGCCAAAGTTTCATCAGATAGAAATATTGGAGGGTGCAGGCAGATCAACAAGAGCGTCGTTGGTAATTTTCAGGAGGGGATGGGTTTTCCGAAGGTTGGCCATTAGGGTTCTTGTAGTTGAATTAACAACGGTGGTTTTTCAAGTCACTGGTCCTGGTTAGAGTCCTGGCAGGAATTATGACTTATTTTGTGTCTCTATTCTTATTTGGTCTAGTTCTGGGATTAATTGCTGTGGCATCCAATCCGGCTCCCTACTTTGCCGCGTTAGGCCTAGTGGTAGCGGCGGGAGCAGGGTGTGGAGTGCTAGTAGGGTGTGGGGGATCCTTCTTGTCTCTAGTCCTCTTTTTAATCTACTTAGGAGGGATACTGGTAGTATTTGCCTACTCTGCGGCTTTAGCCGCAGAGCCATACCCTGAGACGTGAGGGGACTGATCCGTGCTGGGTTACGTGGTAAGTTATCTCTTAGTGGTTGTGGTGACGGCGGGATGAGTCTCAGGGGGATGATTTGAGGCTTCCTGGGTAGTGGTAGATGAGTTCAAGGAGTTCTCTGTGGTCCGAGGAGATTCTGGTGGAGTGGCTCTAATGTTCTCCTCCGGGGGTGGTGTGTTAGTGGTGTGTGCGGGGGTGCTTTTATTAACACTATTTGTAGTGTTAGAATTAACTCGAGGCTTAAGCCGTGGTGCTCTACGGGCAGTTTAGATTAACGCGAGGATGACGGCGAGGGTAATGGTGAGGAAGAACAGGGCAAGGTAAGTTTTGATTATTCCCTGTTGCAGGTCCGTGGTAGCAGTGGCTGCGGGAAGGTGAAAAGCCGATATTGCCTTGGGTCCAATTTTTTCAAATCATGTCTGATCGACCATTTGGCCAGCGATAGTCTGACCAAGCGAGAGGTTGAGAAAAGGCAAGTAGCGGTGAATGGTTGCAGGGAAAAACCCAAGCATGTTGGAGAAATTATGGAGGGAGAGAGCTGGGGTAATCTTGAATTGTTTCGAGGTCAACGAAGCAAGTTCGAGGGCGACGAGGAGACCAATAACAGTTACAGTTAGGGCGCTAAGTTTCAAGAGGGGAGGCATGGTTATTACGGGTGTCTTGGAAGGCAGGAAGTTTGAGGTAATGATTAGACCAGCTACGATGCTCCCTCAGGCGAGCCGTTTGATTGGGTTGATTACGGAAGGGTTGTTCTCATTAATAGGGGACAGAGCCGGAAAGCGGGGGTGGCCCATGGAGACAAAGTAGACAACCCGTAGGCTATAGATTGCTGTGAAGGAGGTGGCCAGGAGGGTAAGGGCAAGGGCTCAGGCGTTAAGGTATGATGTGTTAAGTGCCTCAATAATAGCATCTTTTGAGAAGAATCCCGCTAGGAAGGGGGTGCCGGTAAGGGCTAGGCTTCCGATGGTTAAACATGAAGAGGTGAAGGGGGTGAGGTTATGGAGGCCTCCCATTTTACGAACATCCTGCTCATCATTAAGGCTGTGGATGATAGAACCGGAGCACAAGAAAAGCATGGCCTTAAAGAATGCATGAGTACAGATATGAAGGAAAGCAAGTTGGGGTTGGTTAAGGCCGATGGTAACCATCATTAGGCCCAGCTGACTGGAAGTGGAAAAAGCAACAATTTTCTTAATGTCGTTTTGAGTTAAAGCACAAGTGGCGGTAAAAAGGGTGGTTATGGCACCCAGGCAAAGGCATGTGGTGAGGGCCACAGGGTTATTTTCCATAAGGGGGCTAGTTCGGATCAGTAGAAAAATGCCAGCAACAACTATAGTGCTAGAGTGAAGAAGGGCCGACACTGGCGTTGGACCCTCCATTGCTGAGGGGAGCCAAGGGTGAAGACCAAATTGCGCGGACTTCCCAGTCGCGGCCAGGATTAGGCCCATAAGGGGCAGAGTCAAGTCGAGGCCTTGGGAGGATGCGAACATTTGTTGTATCTCTCAGGAGTTGAGTTTTATAGCGAATCACGCCATGCTAAGAATAAGGCCAATATCTCCAACACGGTTGTAAATCACGGCTTGAAGGGCTGCTGTATTTGCGTCTGCCCGACCGTATCATCAGCCAATGAGGAGGAAAGACATAATCCCAACCCCCTCTCAACCAATAAAGAACTGAAATATATTGTTAGCCGTGACCAGGATGATCATCGCTACTAAGAATAGGAGGAGGTATTTGAAGAACCGGTTTATGTTTGGGTCTGCGTGCATATACCAGGAGGCGAATTCAAGGATAGATCAGGTGACGTAGAGGGCGACGGGGGTGAAGATAATGGAGTAATGGTCAAACTTAAAGCTGAGGTTGATGTCAAATGAAAGGGTGTTCATTCATTGCCACGCAGTAACAATCGTCTCGGCTCCCGTGTTAAGAAAAATAAAGAGTGGGATTAGACTGACTAGGAACGCAGCCTTAACTGCCGTCTTGACATGTGTAACGGCCCAGTCTTTATGGACGGGGGAGGCGTTCAGTGTAGTGAACAGGGGGTAGAGCAGAAGGGCAAAAATTAACAGCAAGGAGGAGCTTAGGATAGTAGGGGTAAGATGCATAGCTGCTACTTGGATTTGCACCAAGAGTTTTTGGTTCCTAAGACCAACGGATAAGCTGTCATCCTCTAGGAGCGCGAGTGAACTACGGGGTTTAACCGTAGAAGTAGAAGATTAGCAGTCTCTATGGCCGTCGGGCTTCTCTCGGTGAATAAGGGGATTCTAACCCCTGTTACTAGAATCACAATCTAGTGTTTTTCTTAAACTATATTTACAGAAGCATCACCCTCACATAAGTTCCGGCTTTAAAATTAGCAGGATAATAGGAATAAGGTGAAGGGTGAGGAGAAGATGTTCTCGTGTGTGGGAAGGCTCAAGGGAGATAATGTGGGAAGGCAGAGGGCCCCGTTGAGAGGTTAGGAAAAGGTAAAGAGAGTAGCTCGCAGTAATTAAAGTGCCGACCCCCGTGATGACCAGGGTTCAGTAAGACCAGTTAAATATAGCTGTAATAATCATCAACTCACCCATAAGATTAGGGAGAGGGGGGAGGGCAAGGTTAGCCAGGTTGGCAACAAATCACCAGGTTGTTATTAATGGAAGAACCATTTGCAAGCCTCGTGCTAGGAGCATAGTTCGGCTGTGTGTGCGTTCGTAAGCTGTATTAGCTAAACAGAAAAGGGCTGAAGACGCTAAGCCGTGAGCAATTATAAGGATGATTGCTCCCGTAAACCCCCAGGGGGTTTGGATAAGGATCCCGCCTGCGACAAGGCCCATATGACTCACCGAAGAATAGGCAATGAGGGACTTAAGATCCGTTTGTCGAAGACAGATGGAGCCTGTCATAATTACACCTCAGAGCGCGAGGGCAATAAATGGGTAAGCAAGCTCTTTAGAAAGCGGGTCTAGTATAAGCATTATCCGTATCATGCCGTATCCCCCGAGCTTGAGAAGAACAGCGGCTAGAACTATCGAGCCAGCGATGGGGGCTTCTACATGGGCTTTAGGGAGCCATAGATGGACGCCATAGAGGGGTATCTTCACGAGGAAAGCTAGGAGGCATCCGACCCATCACATTTTATCCCCTCAGGAGGAGAGGTTAAGGGGCTGGGAATACTGAAGTGTAATTAGGGATAGAGTGCCCGTCTCGCTTTGAAGGAGGAGGAGCGCTACTAGAAGGGGGAGGGAGCCCGCGAGGGTGTAAAACAAGAAATAAGTGCCCGCATTCAGGCGTTCCGCTTGGTTCCCCCATCGGGTGATGATAATTAAGGTGGGGACCAAGGTGGCTTCAAACATTACATAAAACATGATAATCTCCGTTGCTCCGAAAGCGAGGATAAGGAATATCTGGAGGGAAGCCATTAAAGAGATATAAGTCCGTTGACGATTAGTAGGTTCTGAGGAAATATGGTTCTGGCTTGCAAGAATTATCAGGGGGAGAAGTCAACAGGAGAGGACTAGAAGAGGGGTAGAAAGAGGGTCAGTGGCCAAATAAAGGTTAGAAGAAGACCAGCCCGTTTCTGAGGTCCACTTTAACCATGACATGCTAGCTAGGGCAATAACCAAGCTTTGGGCCATGGAGGTTGGTCACAGCCACTTGGCAGGGGTGAGCCAGATCGTGGGGAATAATATAATTGTTGGAATTAGGATTTTTAACATCGGAGGAGGTTAAGGCTTTGAAGACGGTCAGTACCATGAGTTCGAGCCGTAGCTACCAGAATGGCCAAACCTGCGCTGGCCTCACAGGCTGAGAAGGCCAGAAGAAGTATAGGGGCGGATGAAAACCCTGTTGCCTCGGTCTGAAGGGCTCAAATGGAAAGGGCAATATAGAGCGATAGCATTATCCCCTCGAGGCAGAGAAGAGCAGAGAGGAGATGGGTGCGGTGAAAAGCTAGTCCTATAAGCCCAAGAATAAAAGCGGCGGTAAAGCTGAAATGTGTAGGGGTCATAAGGCAGTCGCGGACTTAAACCGCGGTTATATGAGCCGAAATCAAAGGTCTTTTCTTTGGACTAACTGCCTATTCGGCCCACTCTAAGCCTCCCTGGATTCACTCATAAATTAGGCCCAGGGTGAGAAGGGTAAGAACAGCCACAGCCCAGGTAAGTGTGACGGCAGGGGTAGCAAGCTGATCTCCTCAGGGGAGAGGAAGAAGGAGGGCAATTTCCAAGTCAAATAGGAGAAAAAGGATAGCAATAAGGAAGAACCGCAAGGAAAAAGGGAGACGGGCCGAACCAAGGGGGTCAAATCCGCATTCGTAGGGGGAAAGCTTCTCAGCATCGGGGTTCAGCTGGGGGAGTCAGAAAGACACAATGGCCAAGACCGTTGAAAGCAGCACAGTGATGAAGATCACAGAAGAAATCAAATTCATTATCTTTCCTTGGGTTTTCACCAAGACCGAGTGATTGGAAGTCACATATACTAGGTTAATACTAGAAAGACTATGAGCCTCATCAGTAAATAGATACGTAGAGGAAAAGTCAAACGACGTCTACAAAGTGTCAATACCAGGCAGCGGCTTCAAAGCCGAAGTGGTGCTCTGATGTGAAGTGGTATTGGATTTGACGGAGAAGGCAGACGGCAAGGAAGGTTGAACCGATAATAACATGTAGGCCATGGAAACCAGTAGCCACAAAGAAGGTTGAGCCGTAAACACCATCCGCGATTGTGAAAGGGGCTTCGTAGTACTCTAGGCCCTGAAGGAACGAGAAGTAGAAACCTAGAAGAATAGTTAGAGTAAGAGAGTGAATAGTTTGCTTTCGCTCCCCCTCCATGATGCTATGGTGGGCCCATGTTACAGTAACCCCAGACGCTAGGAGGACTGCGGTATTTAAGAGGGGAACCTCGAAGGGGTCAAGGGTGGTGATACCTGTTGGAGGTCAGCATCCGCCTAGCTCAGGGGTTGGAGCGAGGCTCGCGTGATAGAACGCCCAGAAAAAGCCTAAAAAGAAGAAGACTTCTGATGTAATAAACAGAATCATGCCATATCGTAGGCCTTTTTGTACGGGAGGGGTGTGGTGTCCTTGGAATGTTCCCTCACGAACAACATCCCGTCATCACTGGTACATAGTAAGAAGGAGAAGGGTGGTCCCCGCTACTATAAGAACAACAGAATGAAAGTGGAATCAGATTGCAAGGCCTGAGGTTATCAGGAGGGCGGCGACTGCGCCAGTTAGGGGCCAGGGGCTTGGGTCAACTATGTGGAATGCGTGTGCTTGGTGGGCCATTAGACGTTTTCTTGTAGGTAGAGGCTCATTAGAAGGACAAACACATAAGCTTGAATCATGGCGACGGCCACTTCAAGAAGGGTAAGGAGGAATAAGACAATAGAGGTAAGAATTGCAACAGTGGGCATGATAGGGAGAAGAACAAAAGCAGCGGTTGCAATTAACTGAATTAAGAGGTGTCCGGCAGTCAGGTTGGCAGTAAGCCGAACCCCCAGGGCTAAGGGTCGAATAAATAGGCTGATGGTTTCGATGATAATAAGAACAGGGATCAGGGGGACAGGTGTGCCCTCTGGCAAGAGGTGGCCTAAGGCTGCTGTGGGTTGATTTCGCATGCCGATGATAACAGTTGCTAGCCACAGGGGAACAGCGAGACCTATGTTCAGGGAAAGCTGAGTCGTGGGGGTGAAGGTGTAAGGGAGGAGGCCAAGCATGTTAAGAGTAATTAGAAATAACATAAGGGAGGTTAAGATTGTGGCCCACTTGTGCCCGCCAACATTAAGAGGGAGGAGAAGTTGCTGGGTAAAGCGGTTAATAAACCATCCCTGAAGGGTAATAAGACGATTATTTAATCAGCGAGCCGTAGGGGTAGGGAATAGAATTCAAGGGAGGGTGAGGGCCAAGGCTATAAGGGGGATGCCGAGGAATACAGGGCTTATAAATTGGTCAAAGAAGCTTAGTGTCATGGTCAGTTTCAGGATTCGGGATTAGCCTTTTCAGCGCTTTGAACTGTTGGTTCATTAGAGAATACATGCCCAAGAACTTTGGGAGGAATAACAGTGAGGAAAACCAGTCACGAGAAAACCAGGATGGCAAATCAGGGGGTGGGGTTGAGTTGAGGCATGTCACTAAGGGTGGTTGGGGGTCACCAATCTTTAGCTTAAAAGGCTAACGCTTTCTCCCAGTTTAGCTTCTTAGTGAAGCGTCTTCAAGCATCATGGAAGATCAATTTTCAAAGTGTTTTAGGGGGACTGCTTCAACTACAATTGGCATAAAGCTGTGGTTAGCCCCGCAGATTTCTGAGCATTGTCCGTAAAATACGCCGGGGCGGGAGGCAATGAAGGCTGTTTGATTTAGTCGTCCTGGGACTGCGTCCATTTTTACGCCCAGGGCAGGTACGGCTCAAGAGTGGAGAACGTCCTCTGCGGATACAAGGACTCGGATGGGTGATTCTACGGGGACTACTATTCGGTGGTCTGCTTCAAGAAGCCGGAATTGTCCAGGAATAAGGTCTTGGGTTGGAATCATATAGGAATCAAAGCCTAGGTCTTCATAGTCAGTGTATTCGTAGCTTCAGTATCATTGATGGCCCATAGCTTTGATTGTCAGGTGGGGGTCATTGATTTCGTCCATTAGATAAAGAATTCGTAGAGAGGGGAGAGCAATGAGGATCAGAATGACAGCAGGTAGAACGGTTCAGATAATCTCAATCTCCTGAGAGTCTAGAATATATTTGTTAGTTAGTTTTGTAGAAACTATAGCTACGATAATGTACAGAACGAGGGTGCTAATTAGAAGGACAATTATTAAAGCATGGTCGTGGAAATGAAGGAGTTCTTCTATCACTGGGGAGGCCGCGTCTTGGAATCCTAGTTGAGAGGGATGTGCCATTATAGCCTAGGGCTCAAGACACGCGGGGCTCTAACCCACAGTTTTGCCTTGACAAAGCAATGTTATAACAAATTTAACTAGTGTCTTATGGAAGAAAGTGACAGAGTGGCTATGTGGTTGACTTGAAATCAGCAGATGGGGGTTCGATTCCTCCCTTTCTCGTTAGTTGGCCTGAACCTGAACAAATGCTGGTTCTTCAAACGTATGGTAAGGGGGAGGGCAGCCGTGAAGTCACTCCACGTTAGTAGAGGTCAGCTCAACAGACATAACTTCTCGTTTAGCGGCAAATGCTTCTCAGAGGATAAAGAGGAACATGATTACAGCTACAAGGGAGATGAGAGACCCGATAGAAGAAACGGTGTTTCAAAGGGTGTAGGCATCTGGGTAGTCAGAATATCGTCGTGGCATGCCTGCAAGGCCAAGGAAATGTTGTGGGAAGAAGGTTAAATTAACCCCGACGAACATAATCCCAAAGTGGATTTTTGTTCATGTGCTGTGAAGGGTGTAGCCCGAAAATAGAGGGAATCAGTGGACAAAAGCAGCAACAATTGCAAACACAGCTCCCATAGAAAGAACATAGTGGAAGTGGGCTACTACGTAATAAGTGTCATGAAGGACGATGTCCAGAGATGAGTTGGCTAAAACGATCCCGGTTAACCCCCCAACCGTAAATAGAAAGATGAAGCCTAGGGCCCACAAAAGTGGAGTTTCCCATTTGATCGAGCCCCCGTGAAGAGTGGCCAATCAGCTAAAAACTTTAACGCCTGTGGGAATGGCAATGATTATTGTGGCAGAGGTAAAGTATGCTCGAGTATCAACGTCCATCCCTACAGTGAACATGTGGTGGGCTCAGACGATGAATCCGAGAAGGCCAATAGCCATCATAGCTCAGACCATACCCATGTATCCGAAGGGTTCTTTTTTGCCTGAGTAGTAGGCGACAATATGGGAGATTATTCCAAAGCCGGGAAGAATTAAAATGTAAACCTCTGGGTGCCCAAAGAACCAGAATAGATGCTGGTACAGAATGGGGTCCCCTCCCCCGGCAGGATCAAAGAAGGTGGTGTTGAGGTTTCGGTCTGTGAGAAGCATAGTAATTCCAGCAGCTAGCACTGGAAGGGAAAGAAGAAGAAGGACAGCTGTAATTAGAACAGCCCAAACGAATAAAGGAGTCTGGTACTGGGAAATGGCAGGGGGTTTCATGTTAATAATAGTTGTAATAAAGTTAATTGCCCCTAAAATAGAGGAGATTCCTGCAAGGTGAAGGGAAAAAATGGTCAAATCTACGGAAGCTCCCGCGTGGGCGAGATTTCCCGCAAGCGGAGGATAAACTGTTCAACCAGTTCCGGCCCCTGCTTCGACCCCGGAGGAGGCCAAAAGAAGAAGGAAAGAGGGAGGGAGAAGTCAGAAGCTCATGTTGTTCATACGGGGGAATGCCATGTCTGGGGCCCCAATCATAAGGGGGATAAGCCAGTTACCAAACCCTCCAATCATAATTGGTATAACCATAAAAAAGATTATAACAAAAGCGTGTGCAGTGACGATAACATTATAAATCTGGTCGTCCCCCAGAAGAGCGCCAGGTTGGCTAAGCTCGGCTCGGATAAGGAGGCTTAAAGCCGTCCCTACTATTCCTGCCCAGGCCCCGAAGATCAGATAGAGGGTGCCAATGTCTTTGTGGTTAGTTGAGAAAAATCAGCGTGTAATTGCCACAGGTAAGATGGCCGAAGTAAGCGGTGGATTGTAGCCCCATATATAGAGGTTTGAGTCCTCTTCTTACCAAGCCCTGGGGTGTGACACGTCAGATTGCAAACCTGAAGAAGTAGGCTTACCGCCTGCCGGGGCTTTCCCGCCCCGCCCCGGCGGCGGGGGAGTAGATGAATGCTCGCTGGATAGAGCGCTTAGCTGTTAACTAAGAGTTTGTAGGATCAAGGCCTTCTTATCTAGTGAGGCTTTAGCTTAATTAAAGTGTCTGAGTTGCATTCAGAAGATGCGGGATAGAGTCCTGTAAGTCTTATCAGGGGCTAAGGGATTCTCACCCTCGCTTAGGGCTTTGAAGGCCCTTGGTCTAAATACTAGCCTAAGCCCCTAGCTTCAGGAAAATGCTGAGAGGAAACAGGGGGTAATAGGAAGCAAGGCAAGAGCTCCGATCGTAGAAGTTGCCAGAAGAAGAGAGGATTGGTTGCCTAGAAGCCGCCAGGACGGGGTCGCTCCCAAGGTGTTAGGGGAAATAGTGAGTGCTATAGCGTAGCAAATTCGTAAGTAAAAGAAAAGGCTGAGGAGCGCGGTAAGAGCGGCGAGGGTAGCAATAAGCGGGAGGCCCTGCTTGGTCATCTCCTGGAGGATAAGCCACTTTGGCATGAACCCCGAGAGAGGTGGTAATCCCCCTAGCGACAGGAGAGCGAGTGATGCCAACGCCACCAGGGCGGGGGCCTTAGTCCAGGCGGTGGCCAAGGTGTTAAGGCTAGAAGCCGCGCTTGCCTTAATGGTAAGGAAGGCGGAGGTAGTTATGACGATGTAAAGGGTGAGGCCAAGCAAGGCAAGGGAGGGGGACACCTGGGAGACAATAACCATCCAACCCAGGTGGGCAATAGAGGAATAAGCCAAGATTTTCCGGATCTGGGTCTGGTTCATCCCGCCCCAGCCGCCGACGAGGGTAGAAGCAACCCCCATGCCCAGAACAAGAGAGGGGTTTAGGGCTGGGGTGATTTGGATAATGAGTGCGAAGGGGGCTAATTTTTGCCATGTAGAGAGAATAAGGCCCGTGGTCAGGCTTAGCCCCTGAATCACCTCGGGGAGCCAGAAGTGGATGGGGGCCAGGCCTACCTTCAGGGCAAGCGCCATAAAAGCCATGGTGGCGGAGGCGGGGTGGGAGAGGTGTTGGATGTCTCAGGAGCCTGTTAGCCAGGCGTTGGTAGTGCTGGCAAACATAATTGTAGCTGCGGCTGCAGCTTGTGTAATAAAGTACTTGGCCGCAGCTTCTACCGAGCGGGGAGAGTGCTTCTGGGTTATGAGAGGAATAATAGCCAGGGTGTTAATTTCTAGGCCCATCCAGGCAAGTAGCCAGTGGGAGCTAGAAAAGGTTAGTGCAGTCCCCAGCCCTAGAGCTGAAATGAGCAAAGATGCAACGTAAGGATTCATGTGTTAGCAAAGGAGGGGGTCTCACCGTCATTCTTGGGGTATGGGCCCAAAAGCTTGTTTAGCTGACTTTACTAGAAAGTGGTGTAGTGGGAGCACCAGGAGTTTTGATCTCCTGAGGATGGGTTCAAGCCCCTTCTTTCTAAGGAATCAAAGGGGCTTTAACCCTTATAAGTCACCCTATCAAGGTGGCCCTTAAACATTCAGGCATAATTCCGGACTAAACTTGGGGAGGCAATCCGGCGAATGCGATGGGGAGGGCAAGATGTCACAGAACAAGGGCCAAGGTTAGGGGGAGAAAATTTTTCCACACGAGATGTATGAGTTGGTCGTACCGAAATCGGGGGTAAGAGGCACGGACCCAAAGGAAAACGACGGAAAGGAGTGCAGCCTTGGTTATTAGGTTGCAAGCGGTGAGCTCAGGGAAGGAAGGGATATGGGAGGCCCCCAGGAATAGAACGGTGGAAAGGGTGTTCATGAGGAGGATGTTAGCGTACTCAGCTAGGAAAAACAAAGCGAAGGGTCCCCCTGCGTACTCGACGTTAAACCCAGAGACCAGTTCCGACTCCCCTTCGGTCAGGTCGAAAGGGGCCCGGTTGGTTTCTGCAAGCGTTGAAATGTATCATATCGCTGCGAGGGGTCACGCTGGGATAAGGAGTCAGATGCTTTCCTGGGTGACGTTAAAAGTCTGGAGCGTAAATCCCCCTGAAAAAATAATGATGCTCAAGAGAATCAGCCCTAGGCTGACCTCGTAGGAAATTGTTTGGGCGACGGCTCGGAGTGCTCCAATAAGGGCATATTTAGAATTCGAGGCCCAGCCTGAGCCAAGAATAGAGTAAACAGCCAGACTAGAGAGTGCGAGTACGAAAAGGATGCCCAAGTTCAAATCAGTCACGGGGTAGGGGATAGGCATAGGGGCCCACAGGGTGAGGGCAAGTGTAAGGGCTAGCATAGGGGTAGCGAGAAATAGAAAGGGGGAAGAGGTAGAGGGACGGACAGGCTCTTTAATAAAAAGTTTGACGCCGTCAGCGATTGGCTGAAGAAGGCCGTATGGCCCAACAATGTTTGGGCCTTTTCGTAGCTGCATATACCCAAGCACCTTTCGCTCTAGAAGAGTAAGGAAAGCAACAGCAAGAAGCACGGGGACGATATAGGCGAGGGGGTTGACAATATGGGTTAAAAGGGCTGTAATCATAGCCGGGGGGAGGATTTGAACCTCCGATGAAAGGGCTTAGACCTTTAGCACTTTCCAGACTTTGCTACCTCGGGCAAGTAGGCAGAAACCCGTCCCCCAGATCCTGCCACACTAGGATGCCACACTCTCCGGCACACCCGGGTATGCCCTCTTTTCTGTTTTAGTTGCCTTCAGCAGGTGAGGGTGGGGCGTGCCTTAAGCATGGGCCTCTTCTCTCCGGTCCTTTCGTACTAGGGGAGATCATCTCATAGATAGAAACTGACCTGGATTGCTCCGGTCTGAACTCAGATCACGTAGGACTTTAATCGTTGAACAAACGAACCCTTATTAGCGGCTGCACCAATAGGATGTCCTGATCCAACATCGAGGTCGTAAACCCCCTCGTCGATAGGGACTCTGGGAGAGGATTGCGCTGTTATCCCTAGGGTAACTTGTTCCGTTAATCGGCGCTGTGCCGGATCATTTTGGTCAGAATTTCTGGTGCTTGGAGCTGCAGCTCTTAGTTGTGAGGCTAGTAACCTCGGTCCACATGGAGGCTCTTTTATCCTCCGCGGTCGCCCCAACCGAAGACAGGAGAGACAGGAATCACAATGTTTTTGCCCCTTGGAAGGGGAAGTTTGACGTGGGCTGCCTAGTGTCTAAAGCTCCATAGGGTCTTCTCGTCTTATGCTAGTATCCCCGCTTCTGCACGGGGAGATCAATTTCATTGACTGGGGGGAGGAGACAGCTAAGCCCTCGTCTAGCCATTCATACAGGTCTTCATTTAAAGGACAAGTGATTGCGCTACCTTCGCACGGTTAAAATACCGCGGCCGTTTAACCCAGGGTCACCGGGCAGGCGGGACCTCTTATGCTTATTTTACAAGAGGCGATGTTTTTGGTAAACAGGCGAGGCTTGTGTTTGCCGAGTTCCTTCTCCCCCTTTTAGTCTTTCCTCAAGGCATTCCTGTGTGGGGTCAACGATCACGCTTTTGGGCTTTTCTTGTTTATAGTAGAGCTCAAAATTCCCTCTAGGTTTGGGTTCGTTATTTGTCGGTGGGGGGTCCGGTCCAACTTACACATATGCAAGGAGAGAGGGTGCCCTCTCTTATTACTCATTCTAGCAGGGTCACTCCCATGAGGGCATGGGGCGGTTTAGTAAAATTAGGGGTGGGGAGAGGCTATCAGAATAAGAGGTGTGTGCTGTCTGAGCTTTAACGCTTTCTAACCAGGTGGCTGCCCTTAAGCCCACTGAAACAGTCTACCTTAAAAATTATGATCCTTGACCGCCTTGTAAGGTTGTGTCCTGGTTCAAAGGAGCTGTACCTCCTTTGACTAACTCCTCCGGTTTCTCTTCAGCATTAGAAGAAGAATCTTATGGGTTTGAGAAGCCGGAGGGCTGAACTCCTATTCATTTCCTAAACAACCAGCTATAACTAGACTCGATAGGTATTTCACTTCTACTCGGAGCTCTCTCCACTCTTTTGCAACAGAGACGGATAGGCCCTTTAATAGGCTGTCTCGGAGTAGCTCGTCCAGTTTCGGGGGCTCAAACTGAAGTTCTCTTTGCTTGAGTATTCTGGCTAGATCATGATGCAAAAGGTACAAGTTTTAATCTTTGCTTTGCGGTGCTTATATGGGTTGTTTCATTTCTTTTTCAGCTTTCCCTTGCGGTACTTTCTCTATCGCTCAAATTCGTCCTTTTCCGTCGCCCGTACTAAGGTGGAAAAATGATTTGTTCACAAGTGTTTAGGTCGTGAGGGGGTATTTATACTGTAAAATTAATCCAAGTGTTTGGCTAGCTAGTTGGCTCAGGGCGACCCGATTTGCACGGGTGTCTTCTCGGAGTAAGGGAGATGCTGTTCTGTTTAGCTACGCCCCGGTTGTCCCAAGTGCACCTTCCGGTACACTTACCATGTTACGACTTGCCTCCCCTTTGTTCGATTGTCTTGTTAAGAACGCATTTGAGTGAACTTGGAGAGAGTGACGGGCGGTATGTGCGCGCCTCAGAGCCGGCTTCAGAGGAACTCTCTATTTCCCTCTTACTGCTAAATCCACCTTTAGGGGCCGGTTTCACGGCCCCATCCGTAGTAACCTGTTATAGGTAATGTAGCCCATTTCTTCCCACCCCATACGCTGCACCTTGACCTGACGTTCTGGGTTTTGCCCATTTTGCTCACTTTAAATCCTTCACAGGGTGAGCTGACGACGGCGGTATATAGGCGGGTCTAACAAGGGGTGGTGAGGTTGAACGGGGATTATCGATTCAAGAACAGGCTCCTCTAGGTGGGTATGAGGCACCGCCAAGTCCTTTGGGTTTTAAGCTAACGCTTGTAGTTCCCTGGCGGATATTAGGGGTAAGTTAACATCAAAGTTTAGGGCTAAGCATAGTGGGGTATCTAATCCCAGTTTGTGCCTTAGCTGTCGTGGGTTCAGGTGAATTAAAGCCACTTTCGTAGTGGGGCTTCGTGCCCTCAGAAGCGTATAACAGCCTAGAGGGTGTTCGGCTTTAGTTTATTGTTTCCCTAACCACTCTTTACGCCGGTAACTTTCAACTTGGGCCACTCGTATAACCGCGGTGGCTGGCACGAGATTAACCGGCCCTATAAACCGTAACCTAGTCAAGCTTTCGCTTATTGCTTAATGTCTATCACTGCTGAATACCCTTGGGGGTGTGGCTAAACAAGGCGTCCTGGGCTGCTGCACGCGTGCCTGATACCAGCTCCTTGTCCCCGGGCAGGGGATAAAGGGCATCCTCACAGGGTTGCGGATACTTGCATGTATAAATTTGGTTCGAGCTGAAAGTAAAGTCAGGACCAAGCCTTTGTGCTTGCGGGGTTTTTCAACGCCCATCTAGACATCTTCAGTGTCTTGCTTTGATTAAGCTACGCGAGC